CGATTACTCGTCTATCAAAAAAATGAGTTAGTTCAGCTAATCTTCTTATACCCTTAGTTAAGGATATTGTATAAAAAACATCTATGTAACCGCGATTATACGACCAATCATATATCACATTTATTATTTTAACCCCCAAAACTTGCATTTTATTAGGAACCCTTTTAACAAATGAATTAAATAAATTCAAATTTTGTAAAGATGAATAAACAGGCTTATATAAAAAGGACGCTATAAGTATTCCGCAATAAGCTATACTGACTGAAAAAACTGCGTTTGTGAGAAATTCATACCAATCGACAGAGTGGATTCGGTTTTGATGTAAAAGGTTTATGGACGGAGTTAACAATTTTGATAATATATCTAAATCCATTCCTTCATAATTGAAGAAAGGAATTCCAATGGCCCCAACGAATAACGTAAATAAAACCAATACAAGCATGGGAAATAGCATAGTATTGTCCGACTCATGGGGATATGAGAAAGTTTTTTTAGTGCCAAAATGAGTAATACTAATAAAAGGCTGCACCATGCTTCTTACATTTTCATTACTATCAATTCGATATGTGTTTAAAAAAGGAGCCTTTTCGTTGTTTTTGATCATTAATAAATCGAATAAACGAAAGTTTGTTTTCATAATTTTAGGCCCTTCTTTACCCCACAGAGACATTGAATAGAATGAGCTGCTTTTTTTGCCACTGTAATTTTGAAAATAAACGTTTAAATGTCCTTCAAAAGTAAGTAAATAGATCCGAAACATATAAAAGGCGGTTAATCCTGCCGTAGAATAAGCTATTATTGCAAAAATCGGTGAATACAACCAACTATCACTAAGAATTTCATCTTTGGACCAAAAACAAGCAAGAGGTGGAATACCACAAAGAGAAAGTGTACCTAATAAAAAAGAAGTTTTTGTAATTGGTACATGTTTTCTTAAACCGCCCATAAGAACCATATTCTGACTTTTATCTGGAGAATACCCAACAATAGCCTCCATCGAATGAATAATAGATCCAGATCCTAAAAACAACAATGCTTTCGAATAAGCATGAGTAATCAAATGAAATAAAGCAGCTTGATAAGAACCCATACCTAAAGCTAACATCATATAACCCAATTGAGACATTGTAGAATAAGCTAAACCTCTCTTAATATCTTTTTGAGCAAGAGCTAAAGTAGCTCCTAAAAACAATGTTATTATACCGATCAAAGATATTAGATTTAATATGTAAGGTATAGCTATGAAAAGAGGAAGAAGCCGAGCTACAAGAAAAATTCCTGCTGCTACCATCGTAGCAGCATGTATAAGAGCCGAAATAGGGGTAGGCCCTTCCATGGCATCGGGTAACCAGACATGAAGGGGAAATTGAGCAGATTTCGCAACTGCGCCGGCAAATAATAGGAAGGCACATAAAGTAACAAATAAAGGATTAACTTCATTATTATAAACCAAGTTATTGAATATTTCAAACAAATCCCGAAATTCAAAACTACCCGTTATCCAATAAAAACCTAAAATTCCTAATAATAACCCAAAATCCCCGACACGATTAGTTACAAACGCTTTTTGACAAGCATTCGCCGCACTAGGTCGGGTGAACCAAAAACCTATTAATAGATAAGAACACATTCCAACTAATTCCCAAAAAATATAAATTTGTATTAAATTAGAACTAGTAACTAATCCCAACATTGAAGTATTGGAAAAACTCATATAAGCAAAAAATCTCACATATCCTCGATCATGAGACATATAATTGTCACTATAAATAAGAACCATAATCCCAACACTAGTGATTAATATTGACATAATAGAAGTAAGTGGATCAACCAAGCAGCCAAACTCTAAAGAAAAATCATTATTGATGGTCCAAGACCATACATATTGATAAACAGAATTGTTATTTAGTTGCTGAATAAAGAAATGGGCTGAAAAAATCATAACTATACTTAATAATAAAACACTCGGAAAAGCCCACATACGGCGAAGATTTTTAGTTGCCGTTGGAAAAAGTAGAAGTCCAGCTCCTATTAACATAGGAACTGGAAGTGGAATGAACGGTATGATCCATGAATATTGATATGTATATTCCATATAAAAATAAATAAAAAAAATTATCTTAATTAATTGTTTCTGATTCACCAGTTCTTATTTCTTTTCTTTTGAAAGCGATCGATTAATAAAAAAAAATTAAGATATATAAAATAAAACTTAAATAGAATTTCCCAGGTTTAATTATTCGGAATCTTTCCAAACTACTTCAAATATTTCAAATGAAGATGAAGAGTTAGGGTTAGTCAAATGATATGAACAATTTACGAGTGAAAAATAAATATGTACTTTGTTTATTATTAAATTTATTATTAATATTGAATTGTTAATATGAAATTAAAATTATTAAGTCCAATTTTATGAAGATAAAAACGAAAAATTGCAATTTCGGTCTAATTATTACGTATTACAATAATTTATTTATATCTATAGAGCAAGGATAAATAATGACAGCAAAAAAGTATTTAATATGAATCATAGGGCCCATAACTTGACTCATAAAACCTATTTCCCATAAAACAAAACCAATTTATTGCAGTTTGGTTCGGCTATTCCCAATCATTAAGAAATTTTTTTAGAACTAATTGATTGTCTTCCATTACAATAAAAGCTATTTGTAGGAAATGCTTTGGTATGCCACACTTTTTTTATGTAAAATAAAAAAGAGGGGCAAAAAAATGGCTTTTAGAAAGTATTTTGTATATTTTAATCAATTAACTACTAGGCTTAGGCTCATTCGAGTTTGAAAATGAAAATTCCTTTCTTCGAACTTGACCAATTTAATTAATATAATAGAAAAAGAAAATTTATTCCATTTTTTTTTATTAAGCAGGAGAGGGATTGAGTTTTTAAATCTTTCGATGTATTTTATTACATGTAAGAATGGAACATGACAAAACTAGAAAGCAAAGACCCAACCCCTTTTGTTTGTATTTTTTATTTTATCAACTTCAATCTATTCTATTTGGCATAGTAGATCTTATTGTTCTTAGTAATATTTTAGACAATTTTTCCATACACCTTTTATGATGAGGGGAATGTAATTTAGAGAATAGCTAGCTAGAGATATAGTAAAGAACAATTGATTTTGAACAATAGATGTCTTTCACATCCAACCGATGAACCGATTATAATTTAAAAATGGCAGTGCCAAAAAAGCGCACCTCTAGTTCAAAAAAACGTATTCGTAAAAATATTTGGAAAAGGAAAGGGTATTGGGCAGCATTGAAAGCTTTTTCGTTAGCGAAATCTCTTTCTACCGGTAGCTCAAAAAGTTTTTTTTGTGTGACAAATAAATAATCAAACAATAGACTAAATAATGTGAATCGGTCTAATTCAAAAAAGAGTCTCATTTTTGTTATAATTTATTTATAAGTTTTTTTTCTAAAGTTTAGAAGTTATCAAGATTATAAATAATATTAATCCAATAATAATAGATAATAATCTAAATTACTATTTCATTTTTATTTAATAAAAAAAAAATTATTTCCATTCTCTAATGTTTTAACCTGATCAATAACAATATAAAATGGAATTCATTTTGTTTTGTTATTTTTTAGTAGAAATAATAATTCGGTTGTCTACTGAATTCAAAAAGTGAATGGTATTCTTTTGTTTGAAAAAAGAATAAACGCAAGCACAAGGTTTCACCTTTTGTTTTGGTATGTTTTATCATTTTCAAGATGGGGATTATCACCTTCCCCATCGACTTGACTCGATAATCAATTTACTTTTTAGTTCTATCCGTGGATTGAAGTCAAAATTATCTAGTTCAAAAAGTTCCGTTTTATTTTCAGGAGACCATAAAGTAATAAACTATGAAACGAAAAACCCCGTTGTTAGTTAAGTTAAAAAACGGATACCCTAAAATAAATAAAAAACAAAACTATTATAAGAATAATTAATATTATTAACGAAAACGTTTAGATTAAATGCCGCCTAATTTTGAAACAAATTTTTAGTCATCAATTTGAATGTTTCCTAAAAAATATTGAATTAACCCCCTCAATCTCGACGATTGAATAAAAATAGGTTATTATGATTTCGAATAAGCCGCTATGGTGAAATCGGTAGACACGCTGCTCTTAGGAAGCAGTGCTAGAGCATCTCGGTTCGAGTCCGAGTAGCGGCATGTCTTTTTCTAAAAGAGTAAGCCCTATAATGAATTCAATTCCCTATTTCAATTCCTATAATTGAGGCCCCCTTTTTAATAAATTTTATGATATTTTCAACTTTAGAGCGTATATTAACTCATATATCCTTTTCGATCATTTCAATTGTAATTACAATTCATTTGATAACTTTATTTGTCGATGAAATCGTAGGACTATATGATTCATCAGAAAAGGGGATGATAGCTACTTTTTTCTGCATAACAGGATTATTAGTTACTCGTTGGATTTATTTTGGGCATTTACCATTAAGCGATTTATATGAATCATTAATTTTTCTTTCGTGGGGTTTTTCCATTATTCATATGATTCCGTATTTTAAAAAACAAAAAAACCATTTAAGCGCAATAACGGCGCCAAGTGTTATTTTTACCCAGGGTTTCGCTACTTCAGGTCTTTTAACCGAAATGCATCAATCCGCAATATTAGTACCTGCTCTCCAATCCCATTGGTTAATGATGCACGTAAGTATGATGGTATTGGGCTATGCAGCTCTTTTGTGTGGATCATTATTATCACTAGCTCTTCTAGTCATTACATTTCGAAAATTCATAAGGATTTTTAGTAAAAGCAATAATTTATTAACGGAGTCGTTTTCCTTTGGTGAGATTCAATACGTGAATGAAAGAAACAATGTGTTACAAAACACTTCTTTGATTTCTTCTCAGAATTATTACAGATATCAATTAATTCAACAATTGGATCGATGGAGTTATCGTATTATTAGTTTAGGGTTTATCCTTTTAACCATAGGTATTCTTTCGGGAGCAGTATGGGCTAATGAAGCATGGGGATCCTATTGGAATTGGGATCCAAAAGAGACTTGGGCATTTATTACTTGGACCATATTTGCGATTTATTTACATATTCGAACAAATAAAAATTATGAAAGCGTAAATTCTGCAATTGTGGCCTCAATGGGCTTTCTTATAATTTGGATATGCTATTTTGGGGTTAATCTATTAGGAATAGGGTTACATAGTTATGGTTCATTTACATTACCATCTAATTGAATAAGGTACTTGACAACTAGAAGCCTAGGGCAGCATACATATATATATGAAACCCTCATGTAAACCATCAAGAACCATTTGAATCATTCCATTTCCATTACTTGATTCAAATGGTTCTCGAAAATGTCAAAAATATCTGGTTATATATAGAATTTATAGAATTCCAATTTTTTTATTTAACTTAAAAACAGAAAAAGACTTTTTTTGTACAATGAACGATTTTAAAAATCATCAGGTTTTTTATTTTTGTTTATTGACAAAAACTATCTATAAAAAAAATTTGATATAATAGCTTCGACCTTGTCAACTGATAATGAGAAAACGAAATCGGGATAAATACCAATACCTATTACAGGGAAAAGGATAGAAATAGAAATAAATAACTCTCGCGGTCCAGAATCAAAAAAATAAGAGTTTGGGGCATTAAAAAGCTTGTATCCATAGAACATCTGGCGTAACATAGATAATGAATAAATAGGAGTTAATATCATTCCAATTGCCATTACAAAAGTAATTAATACTTTTGTCATTAAAAGATATTTTTGGCTAGTAAGTATTCCAAAAAAAACTATCAATTCGGCAACAAAACCGCTCATGCCCGGTAATGCAAGCGAAGCCATTGATAAGATACTGAAAGTCGTGAATATTTTGGGAATTGCGATAGCCATTCCGCCCATTTCGTCGAGATAAATAAGTCGTATTCGATCATAACTCGTTCCGGCCAAGAAAAAAAGCGCAGCGCCAATAAATCCGTGAGAAATTATTTGTAAAATGGCCCCATTGAGCCCTGTATCGCTTATAGAACCAATTCCTATAATTATGAAACCCATATGAGATACAGAGGAATAGGCTATTCTTTTTTTTAAATTACGCTGACCAGGAGATGTTAAAGCTGCATAGATAATTTGAATTGTGCCTACTATCATCAACCAGGGAGAAAATATAGAATGGGCATGGGGTAATAATTCCATATTGATCCGAACCAACCCATACGCTCCCATTTTTAATAAGATTCCGGCTAAAAGCATACAAGTACTATAATGTGCCTCTCCATGGGTGTCTGGTAACCATGTGTGTAGGGGTATGATCGGTGATTTGACAGCAAAAGCAATAAGAAATCCAATATAGAATATTATTTCCAGGGCTATAGGATACGATTGATTAGCTGATGTTTCAAAATTTAATGTCGGTTCATTGGAGCCATATAAACCAATACCCAGAACTCCTATTAATAAAAAAACAGAACCTCCGGCAGTGTACAAAATAAATTTTGTAGCTGAATACAAACGTTTCTTTCCCCCCCACATGGATAGAAGTAGATAAACGGGAATTAATTCTAACTCCCACATGATGAAAAAAAGTAAAAGGTCTTGAGAAGAAAATGGTCCTATTTGACCGCTATACATTGCTAACATTAGGAAATGGAATAGTCGGGAATCTCGAGTAACGGGCCAAGCCGCTAAAGTAGCTAAAGTTGTGATAAATCCTGTCAGTAAAATGGGTCCTATAGAAATTCCATCTATTCCCAATCTCCAGTAAAAATCAAAAAAATTGATCCATTGATAATTCTCCGTTAGTTGCATTAACGGATCATCCAATTGGAAATGATACCCGAATGCATAGGTTGTTAGAAGGAGTTCCGTTATGCATATAGATATAGTATACCATCTTATTACCTTATTTCCTCTATGAGGAAGAAAGAAAATTAAGGAACCCGCGGTTATTGGCAAAACTACAACTAGTGTTAACCAAGGAAAATTATTCATAGTAAAAACAAAATAAACTTGGACCAGAAAAACCCGTGCTCGAAATAAATATATTTTGAGCGCGGGTTTTTGTCGGTAAAGGTAAAAAAATCAAATGTATTCGAGTAGGGTTTTCTGGAACGTATTAATAAGCTAGACCCATACTTCGAGTTGTTTCATGCCATAAATAAACGCGAACACTCAAGAAATCCGTTGGACAGGCGGATTCACATCTCTTACAACCGACACAGTCCTCTGTTCTTGGAGCAGAAGCGATTTGCTTAGCTTTACATCCGTCCCAAGGTATCATTTCTAATACATCGGTTGGGCAGGCTCGCACACATTGAGTACACCCTATACACGTATCATAAATCTTTACTGAGTGTGACATTGGATCTATAAATTTTTGAACGTCAGAAATTTTCGATCTAGTAAATTTGTAAATGAATCATATATTTAAACACCAGATGAATCAATAATTTACCAAAAATTTTGAAGCAATCTACTTCTGGATCGACTCGCGCGATAGAGCCAAGATACTTTGATTTCTTACATTTTCGAAAATGTGGATTAGATTTAATGTATGGGCATGTTAATTTGAATTTATGATGAATATTCTAATTTCTATGATTAATACTACTTATTCAACAAATCCGATTGATTGATACGAGTTGATTTTCTGTTACGATAAATTGACGAAACAATAGCCGGTCCAATAGCTGCTTCAGCGGCGGCAATAGCTATAACAAAAATGGAGAAAATATTTCCTTTTAATTGCCGGCTATCAAAAAAATCAGAAAATGTTACGAAATTTATATTAACCGCATTCAGTATAAGTTCAAGACACATAAGGGCTCTAACCATATTTCGGCTCGTGATCAATCCATAGATACCGATAGAAAATAAGTAGGCACTCAAAACAAGTACATGCTCGAGCATCATTGACTAACTCCTTATCAATTTTGATTCATTTCAATATGAACTGAACAACAATTCAACAGATTCAATTGACTAGAATATAAAGTCCGGAACAAAGGAATATATTGTATTAGTAATAGATTAAATAAAAGAATTTTTATTTTGAGTTTTAGACATAACCAATTTTAAAATGGAAGATAAAAAAATGTAATAACACAGAACAGAGTTGAATTTTGATTACTGTTGCTAATTCTAGAGATTTATTACTGGCGCGCTACAGCAATTGCGCCTATCAAAGCGACTAAAAGAATTATCGAAATGAATTCAAATGGAAGAAAAAAATCTGTTGATAAATGAATTCCAATTTGTTGACTATTACTTATCAAATCTTGCTCTATAATCTGGTTTGATCTTGTAGTCCAAATAATCCCGTACCATGACGTATCCGTAATAGTAATCATTAGTAAAACAAAAATACTTGTACAAACAGGCAAAGTAATCCCATCCCCAACAGTCCAAAGATTAAAATCTTTGTAATACTCTGAACCATTCATGAACATCACAGCAAATACAATTAAAACATTTATAGCTCCCACGTAAATAAGAAGTTGTGCAGCAGCTACAAAATAGGAGTTTAATAGAATATAGAATAAGGATATACAAACAAGAACCATTCCCAATGAAAAGGCAGAATAAATGGGGTTGGTAAATAATACCACACCTATACCTCCTAGTATAAGACCCGATCCCAGAAAGACTAAAAGAAAATCATGTATTGGTCCAGGCAAATCCATTATATGTAAAATAAGAGATAAATAAATCTAAATGTTTTTCATGACCTTATTGAGACCCGACCAGAAAAATTTTTTTTTTGAGAAATTCCTAATTAAATCCTAAGAGATATGACTAAATGTAGGTACAATTATTGGGCTAATTTTATTCTTTATCTGAAGGAATAGTTCTAATCCGAAATTTTTTATAATTTTTTATTTCGAAATATATACAGATATATTAATTAATAGATTTTCAATCCAAATTAAGGCTCGATTCTTATCAACCAATCAATAGTTGGAATTTGTAGTTATTGACCAAACAAAACGAAAGAACCCTTATTTCTTTAAATTAGATCAAAAACCAACCTTAGTATTGTTAAAGTAATTGGAAATTATTCTTTAATCACGAGATTTACTTATTTTGAGGCGAATTAAAAATTGTTCGAATTGTATAATCGTCAATTACTGACATCGGTAAACGACCCAAAGCAATTTGATTATAATTTAATTCGTGACGATCATAAGTAGAAAGTTCATATTCTTCAGTCATTGATAAACAATTTGTTGGACAATACTCAACACAATTACCACAAAATATACAGATTCCGAAATCAATACTGTAATTAAGTAATCGTTTCTTTCGAATATCCGTTTCCAATTTCCAATCAACAACGGGTAGATCTATAGGACATACACGAACACATACTTCACAAGCAATACATTTATCAAATTCAAAATGAATTCGACCACGGAAACGCTCCGCGGTGATTAATTTTTCATAAGGATATTGAATAGTTACGGGTAAACGATTTGCGTGAGATAAAGTAATCATGAAACTTTGACCAATGTACCTTGCAGCCCGTATTGTTTGTTGACCATAATTCATGAACCCAGTTACCATAGAAAACATATCGTGAATATATATATATGAATTATTTTATGTTTGTTTATTTCTCTTGTTTGAGACAAATTGTGAATATAGAATATTCCTTTATAGCGAAAAGAGTTGGGAAGAAGTTGTTAATAATAGATTACCGAGAGAGATCGGTAAAAGAAATTTCCATCCAAGATTTAATAGTTGGTCCATTCTTAGCCTCGGCAAAGTCCATCTTGTTGTGATAGGAATGAACAAGAACAAATAAGTTTTAGTTAATGTAATAAAGATACCAATTGTCGCTCCAAAGACTCCACCCAGTTTATTTATTTCAAAAAACTCAGAAACATATATGTCTGGAATAGAGATATTCCAACCTCCCAAGTAAAGAACCGTTACAAATAATGAAGAAACTAATAGGTTTAGATAGGAAGCAACATAAAATAAACCAAATTTGATACCCGAGTATTCGGTTTGATAACCTGCTACTAATTCTTCTTCTGCTTCTGGTAAATCAAAAGGTAATCTCTCACATTCTGCTAGGGAAGAGATGAGAAAAATGATAAACCCTATAGGCTGACGCCACAAATTCCACCCCCCCAAACCATATTTTGATTGCGCCTCAACTATATCAATTGTACTTGAACTGTTAGATAATCATAGTCGGTGATACCATCACTGTTACCATCGCTATTACAGAACCGTACATGAGATTTTCACCTCATACGGCTCCTTGAAGGCCATAAATAAATCTAAGGACCGGGTAAGTATTATTTTATCTTGATATGTTTGTAGGATGGATAAGGTCAAACTTTATTGGACGGTCCAAAATTAGACCAATAGAATTCTGTCTGTTATAATTATTAGTTTTATATAATTCTTATTTTAATAATTAAATAAATTTAAATAAAATAAATTAATAATAAAAAAAAAAAACAAAGTACTTCTGAATTGATCTCACCCCTTCTTTAATAATTTCAATTCTTCTTTGTTGAGTAATAACTTAATTCTTCAATAAAATACTTCTTGTAGAAATATAACTAGCCCGTCGTTTTTACTTATGAAAAAGAATTCCATATTAATTCATGAATTATGATACATATTCTATATATGGATATGGAAAAGGATAAAAAAGATATTTTTTTATTGGAATTGGGTTTCTTTCTCTTTTTTTTTTTCATTCCTATTCTTCTTTCTATTTCTGAAAAAAAGAGGGCTTACAAAATAAAGGATTTTTTCGTTCCCAATAGTTATGTATTTAATCGGTGGATAGGAGCATACTCTGGATTGGAATCGTGCCTTGGGGAGTACTGCCTAATAATTTCTACCAACCTTAAGCCCCAATTAGTATTCTTTGTTTGTATATTATGTAAAAATGTCCTTTTGGATAATTTACAGAATTTCCATTTCCATTACAAATCCGTTACATATCTTGGTGTTTCTAACCATCCACTCGTTTTTGTTCAACCCCCCGTTATGATAATACATGTATCTTAATACATACAAATGATAGTGAAAACTCAATACGGTGGATCTTTTGAGCCCGCTTCAAGTCAGGATGACTAATTAACCAATCTTGGGGTAAACGGTTTCTTATGTTTATGTTTATTTCCGCTTAACTCTTTAACTCTTATACATGGAAAATGAGACTCAATATTTTTACTGCGAATTTATATATTCTAAATTATCTAATTTATATATTATATATAATATAAGCTGTTTTCTTTCACTCATATAACTATTTGATTTAATTCTTCAATCCGAATAATGAATAAAAAAAATGAAGATATCTAACTTTACTCAATTCATTCCACCACTTTCCTAGAAAGGAAGAATAGAGAAAAGTTTATGTCTATATATCAACGAATCGCACGTAGAGATATTGATAACACACATAAAGTTAATGGTATTTCATAACTAATCGATTGAGCAGCAGCTCGTAGACCACCTAAAAAGGAATATTTATTATTTGACCCGTATCCTGACATAAGAAGTCCAATGGGAGCAATACTTGAAATAGCAATCCATAAAAAAACACCAATATTGAGATCCGCTAAAACAAGGCGATAACCAAACGGAACTACTAAATAGCTTACTAAAATTGATATCACTGCTATGGATGGACCGATACTGAATAAACGAGTATCCCCTCTAGATGGAAAAAGATTTTCTTTGAAAAGAAGTTTTGTCCCATCTGCTAGAGCTTGAAGAACTCCCAAAGGACCGGCGTATTCAGGTCCAATACGTTGTTGTATTCCCGCGGATATTTCTCTTTCTAACCATACAATTACCAGTACGCCTATTGTGATTCCCAATACAAGAGTCAAAATAGGAATAAGTAACCATATAATTCCATAGACCCCTTTTAAAAATTCCAATCTAGAAAAAGAATCGATATCTTGTACTTCTGGTGTATCAATTATCATTTCAACGATCAACTTCTCCCATAATGATATCTATACTACCTAGTATTGTCATAATATCAGCCAATTTCATTCTTTTAACTAACTGAGGAAGAATTTGCAAATTGATAAAACCCGGCGGTCGAATTTTCCATCTCCAAGGAAAACCACTCCGATCCCCTATCAGAAAAACCCCCAACTCCCCTTTTGGAGCTTCCACTCTCACATAAAGTTCTTGTTTCGGCAATTCAAATGTAGGAGAAGGTTTTTTACTAATAAAGCGATATTCAAAATCATTCCATTCTGGATTCCTTTCTCTATCAAAGTATCGGGTTTCTAAATTCTCATATGGCCCCCCCGGAATTCCTTCGAGAGCCTGTTGAATAATTTTTATGGATTCCATCATTTCACCAATTCGGACTAGATAACGAGCCAACGAATCCCCTTCTTTTTGCCACTGTACTTCCCAATCAAATTCGTCATAACACTCATACTGATCAACTTTACGAAGATCCCATTGTATTCCGGACGCTCGCAGCATCGGTCCCGATAAACCCCAATTTATTACTTCCTCTCGACCAATAATGCCTACCCCCTCGACTCGTTCTAAAAAAATAGGATTGCGTGTAATAAGTTGTTGATATTCAGCAACCCTTATTAAAAAATAATCGCAGAAATCCAAACATTTATCTATCCAGCCATGAGGGAGATCAGCCGCTACCCCTCCGATCCGAAAATAATTATGCATCATTCTCATACCGGTGGCAGCTTCGAATAGATCATATACTAATTCTCTTTCTCTGAAAATATAGAAAAAGGGAGTCTGTGCACCAATATCCGCCATAAAAGGACCGAGCCATAACAGATGAGAAGCTATACGACTCAACTCCAACATAATTATTCTGATATAGCTGGCTCTTTTAGGTACTTGAATATTTCCCAGCTGTTCCGGTCCATTTACCGTTATTGCTTCTGTGAACATAGTAGCTAAATAATCCCAACGTGTTACATAAGGCAAATATTGTATAATTGTTCGGTTTTCCGCAATTTTTTCCATCCCTCGGTGTAAATAACCCAATATTGGTTCACAGTCAATAACATCTTCACCATCTAGAGTAATGATAAGTCGAAGAACACCATGCATTGATGGATGGTGGGGACCCATATTGACTACCATGAGGTCTTTTCTTGGAGCTGGTATATTCATAGGTTTTTCCTTAATTCATTCTTTCATGAATTGTTGAAAACGAAAAAAAGTTCATTCAAATTCAAGATCTAATAAATCAAATAATTCAAAATGCTTCTTCAAATTAACGAGTTTTTGATTCCCGAATATCCAACCGATTAATTAATTCTTTATAACCTATTCTATTTTTCTTTGACAAATAAGATAGCAGTCGTTGGCGTTTTCCCAGAATTTTACGTAGACCTCTCTGAGATAAATAGTCTTTTTTGTGTAATTGTAAATGTGAAGTAAGTCTTCGTATCCTATTGGTGAAACTAAATATTTGAAATTCAACAGAACCCCTGTTTTCTTCTTTTTCTTCTTGTGAAATAACTGAGATGAATGAATTTTTTACCATAAAATGAAACCCCCTTCTTTTTTTAAGATATTTTTATTGATAGATATCTTTATTGATCAGTAATAATAATGTCACTTGTTTTAGTTTGGTATAGACAATAATCTTAATTTTGTTCTAATTTCGAATTTTATTAAATCAAATGAAATCAATCCGATTTTAATTTAAAAATTCGATTTGAAAAGGTATACAAAAGCATGGTTGTTTTCCGTACTCCAAAAAGATAAAAACTTAGTCCTAAAATCAGAAGATTTTATTGATTCATTTCGAGATCGAATTGATATGTCATTGAATTAGTATCATGTATCAGAATGGAATGTAAGACAATGAATGTGTGCACCCCTTTGTCGTCATAGACCCGCTACGATATGGGAAAGGTAGCAAAAATATACTAGTAATGAATTTTCAATCGCGGATACATATGTATCCTTACCATACCGAAACGACTGCCGTTATTGCTATCAAACCAATACCGATTCATACAAGCTAAATCTTCTAATCGATAATTGGGCCACAGAAATAACTTTAATTTAATAAGTTTCTTTTGATATCCTTTGCTTTTATCCAAAACCTGACTGTTTACCTTATTCCCATTCCCCAATGCTGAATTTTTATGCATATCATTTCTATTCCTAGAATTGAAACAAATTAGAATTCGAAATTCTCTCCGAAGTCTAGGTGATAAAAGATTTTCAGGAACAAACAAATCATAATGATTTTTATCCCTATTTCCAGTCATCTTTTTATATTTGGTAATGACTTCATCAGAATTCTTATCAACATGAGTTTTTTCTCGGTATTTTTGATTAATTTTGTGTTTACTTTGATGAACCAACGAAATACCAATGGTTTGAGACATAATAAATTGCCCATCATTTTTTATAGATAGACGAATTGGTTCAATAATCAAAATTCCTCTTTTGATCAATTCTGTAAGAGTTAAATTTTTCTGAATCATCAGAATATCAAGACTCATTTCTCCCCTTTGAATAGAGGATATAGTTATTTCTCGTGGATTTATCAGTCTAAGCAGGAGACAATATACTTTGATGTTATTAATTATTTTTTTATTTAAAATATCATCCCATCGCAATTGAAAAAGAAAATACCTTTTTAGTAAGAAATCAAACTCCGCTTTTGTATTGTTCTTGTATTGCTTTTTATTTTTATGTTTTTTCATGTCCGAGCCCGTATAATCTTCTTCAACATCTTTTTCTTGGTTTGAAAGAGCAGATTCAAGGTTTGCTTGGTCCACGGATTCTTTTTGCCCTTTATTTCGTTTTTTTAATTCAAGAGATTTTTTTTCATTGGAGGATATTGATATAAAAGGATCTTTTTTTTTATTTCCAGCGATGCTTTTGTTTTCAATATCAGTAGCGTTTTCATTTATATTAGAATCTAAAAGAAGTAATTTTATTGGTATAACCCACGGTTTTGTTTTATACAAATTATAAAATATTAAAAATTCTGGGAAGAACCAACGTTCAAGATTTGATATGGGACGGTTTAGTATTTCTTCATTCATTCCCATCCAATCAAAAAAACTTTTTTGATTGGATAAGTTGATTTCTTGATCTTGATGAATTGTGAGATAAAAAAGGTTTTTCTTTTTGATTTGATCAATTATTTGATAATTATTAAGCTTAGCCTTAGTAGATTTTTTATTACTGTTTGGGTCAGTATCAATATTGATCCAAGCCTCGATATCGATTTTCGTTCTAAGACAAAAATCGAGAATTCTCCAATCAAAAAATTTTCTATCCAGATTTTTCTCCATATCTCTAATATCATCTTGTACTAGATCCTTATTGCTAGGGATAATAGGAATACCTTCCATCATATAAAAAGATTTTCGTTTATTTGTGTTGGAATTCGAAAAAACTTCTTGGTTATTTTTTACGTGTAATGACGATTCATAAATTGAAGAGTACTTCGTATCTTCAGAATTAATAGATTTATATGCTAACCGATCATATCTATATTGTTTTTTAAAATTCTCTTTTTCATTTAGTAATGAAGCCGTTTCAAAATTATTTTGTTTTTCGTAGTGAATAAATTTTGTTTTTTTAGATGAGTTGCATAAATCCTTATTTTGATTCATACAGTGTTGATTGAATTGATTTCGCCATTTTTGTGGTACTAGTCTAGACCATCTAATCTGAGATATATCATATTGATAATGATTCCTTAACCAATTTGTCCATTGATTTATTCCAGAATTCTGACGATTCTTATGTCTTAATTGAGAATGAAAAAGTTCTTGTGTTCCAACAAAATAATCCTTTATTTCAGTCTTAATAAAAGGGGCTGCTCCATTATATTGAAAGACAGGTTTTAACTTATAAAAATCAAAATTAATAAATTGGGTTTGTGAGAGTTTGTAAAATACATAGGCTTGTGAAAAGTGGGATAAGTCACAAAAAGTATTTGAATTCTTATTACTAATATTAGTATTATAAAGTGCCTTTTTTATAGTCGAAATAAAGTGAATTAAACTTTGATTTGTTTTATCCATTTTTTCTTGATTTGTTTCATTATTGGTAATGTATTTATTAATAATTTTTTTTATTGATTCAAGAAATGGTTGTGTATTGATCCTAGGAATATTAATGATCCACAGAAAGATATCTATGTATATCCTTTCAATGAAAAATTTCATAAAATAATGTAATTTGCGTATTAGTCGAGCATTTTTTCTTTTTAATATCTGCAAAATATTTTTTTGTGATTCCAACCCTTTATCATCATCACTTATTTTGTTAGAACGAATATTTCGATCCGGAATTCGAAATCCGCCCTTTTTTTTATTTGTAATTTTTTCTATTTGGTTTATGGTTGTGCTTGTTCTATCAGTTAGATCCCGCATTTTTTTTTCTGTCAATGAATAATTTGTCCAATTCCGAGGTATAGTTTCAATGGATGATGGTATAGTTTCAATGGACAATTCATCAATCATCAGATTACTGGTTATAGAATCTTTTTTAGTTTTACTCAATTCATATACTTTTCTTTTTCTCAATCCAAATAATAGAATTGGATTTATTTGTGAGAGTTCTTTTTTTATTTCTTTTAAAAAAAGAATCTTTTTAATGACCCATTTTTTTGTTTCTTTTAAAACATTTACAAACAATTTTGTTTTTTCTTTTAAAATTCTTAGAATTAGAAAGCATTTCTTTTTCAATTTTCTAATTTTTCTTTTGAGTTCTTTAAAAATGGGTTCAAAAAATGAAAGTTGTTTTCTGGGAGAATCAAAAGGGAATTCAGCTTCCATTCCAAAAATTGTTAAAAAACAAAAATCATTTTTTGAATCTTTCTTTTTCATTGGATCATTATAAGGGGTTCGTGGGTTAGATGTGTGCCAAGGTTTCAGACGAAAAGGAAATAGGATCTTAATCTGAATACCGTCTGTTAACCAGTTTTTTGGAAATTCTTTTTCTGATAATTGAACGCCATTATAGGTGCATTTAACATACATTTCTCGATTCCAATCTTTAAAATCCTCGGACCATTCGGGAAATTGAAACAATAGCATACGGGCGATATTTTTAACTATTATCAATGAAGGCAATATAATATATTTTCTAAGAATAGATTGGGTTACTAACAAAAAACCTCTTAGTACTTGAGCAAGTAAAATACTATCCCAGGCTTCCGCTATTTCTATACGTACTTTCTCCTTTCTTTTGGCTTCCTCTTTTTTATCCTCTTCCTTTTTTTTCTCACTTTCTTCTGTGGTTTTCTCTTTATAATCCGAAATTTTGAGTTCTGTGTTTGTCCACATAAAATTTCTCAAAATTAGGTTTATACGTTCGGAAATATCAAAAGAAAAAATGGGGGATTTGTCTATTCGGTCCAAAAAGAGGGGGGAATGCGCATCTGCCTCAAAGAATTTCCAAGTAACTATTTTACGTCTTTGAGCACGCACAGAGCCTTTGATTATGTCTCGACGAAAATTTGATTGTTGTGAATAA